AACCATTTCATTTTACCAAGTTCAACGTTAGCCAGATTAGTCAACATTTATATGTTTCGATGCAACAACAAGATGTTATTTGTAACAAGTAGTTTTGTTGGTTGGTTAATTGGTCACATTTTATTCATGAAATGGGTTGGATTGGTATTATTCTGGATACGGCAAAATCATTCTATTCGATCTAATAAGTACCTTGTGTCAGAATTGAGAAATTCTATGGCTCGAATCTTTAGTATTCTCTTATTTATCACCTGTGTCTACTATTTAGGCAGAATGCCGTCGCCTACTGTCACTAAGAAACTGAAAGAAACCTCAGAAATGGAAGAAAGGGGAGAAAGTGAGGAAGAAAGCGATGTAGAAACAACTTCCGAAACGAAGGAGACTAAACAGGAACAAGAGGGATCCGCCGAAGAAGACCCTTCCCTTTGTTCGGAAGAACAGGAAGATCCGGAAAAAATAGATGAAACGGAAGAGATACGAGTGAATGGAAAGGAAAAAACAAAGGGGGAATTCCACTTTCACTTTAAAGAGACATGCTATAAAGATAGCCCAGTTTACGAAGATTCTTATCTTGATAGGTATCAAGATAATTGGGAATTGGGAAGACTTAAACTTAAAGAAGAGAAAAATGAAAAGACTTATTTCTGGTTTGAAAAACCTCTTGTGACTTTTCTTTTCGATTATAAACGATGGAATTGCCCATTGCGATATATAAAAAATGATCGGTTTGAAAATGCTGTACGAAATGAAATGTCACAATATTTTTTTTATACATGTCCAAGTAATGGGAAAAAAAAAATATCTTTTACATATCCACCTAGTTTATCGACTTTTTCGGAAATGATAGAACGAAAAATGTCTTTGTACACGAAAAAAAAATTATCCCATGGAGACCTGTATAATTATTGGCTTTATACCAATGAACAAAAAAAATACAACTTGAGCAATGAATTAATAAGTCGAATAAAAGCTCTAGAAAAAGAAAAGGGATTTTTTGCTCTAGATATGCTCGAAAAAAGGATTAGATTTTGCAATCATGAGAATGAACAAGAATGCTTGACCAAAACATATGATCCTTTATTGAGCGGACCATGCCGTGGAACAATAAAAAAATCTGATTTACGTACAATCATGAATGATTTAATCCCTTATATGGAAGATTCCATAAAAAGTCTTTGGATAAATAAGATACATGAGCTACTTCCCAAAAATTTCCGAGAATTTGAACATCAAAAGAATTCGCTTGATGGTGGTAAATCATTTTTTAATTATATTGGAAATTCCTTAAATTCATTTTCTTTTGAATTCACACCCAATTTTTCTTTGAAAAACTGTTCTTTATTGGCAGAACAAAAAAAAATTGATTCAGAAAGTAAAGCAAAATCTTTGAAATTTGTATTCGATATAATTACAATTGATCCAAATGATCAAACAACAACTAGAAATAAATCTATTGGAATAGAAGAAATCAGTAAAAAGGTTTCTCGATGGTCATATAAATTGACCAATGTTCTGGAAGAACAGGAGGAAGAAAATGAGGAAAAATCGACGGAAGATCATGAAATTCGTTCAAGAAAAGCCAGACGTGTGGTAATTTATACTGATAATGAGAATAATACCAATTCTATTACTAATACGAATAATACTAGTAATAGTAGTAATAGTGATGAAACAGAAGAGGTGTCTTTGATACGCTACTCGCAACAATCGGATTATCGTAGGGATTTAATAAAAGGATCCATGCGTAATCAAAGACGTAAAACAGTTACTTGGAAAATGTTTCAAGCAAATGTGCATTCCCCGCTTTTTTTGGATCGAATAGACAAAACATTTTTTTTTTCTTCTTTTGATATCTCTGAAATGATGAATCTCATTTTTAGGAATTCGGTCGAGAGAGAACCGGAATTGAAAAATTCCGATTTCGAGGGGGAAGAGACAAAAAAAAAAAAAAACGAGAAGAAAAAAGAGGAAAATGAACGGATAGCAATATCAGAAAGTTGGGATAACATTATATTTGCTCAAGCAATAAGAGGTTCGATGTTAGTAACCCAATCCTTTCTTAGAAAATACATTGTATTGCCTTCATTGATAATAGCTAAAAATATTGGCCGTATGTTATTATTCCAATTCCCCGAGTGGTATGAGGATTTGAAGGAATGGAATAGAGAAATGCATGTTAAATGCACCTATAATGGTGTTCAATTATCGGAAACAGAATTTCCCAAAGATTGGTTAACAGACGGTATTCAGATAAAGATTCTATTTCCTTTCTTTCTTAAACCTTGGCGAAGATCTAAAATACGATCTCATCATAGAGATCCAATGAAAAAAAAAGGAAAAAAACAAAATTTTTGTTTTTTAACAATTTGGGGAATGGAAGCAGAAGTTCCTTTTGGTTCTCCCCGAAAACGACCTTCTTTTTTTGAACCCATTTATAAAGAACTCCAAAAAAAAATTATAAAAACTTTTAGAAAAGTAAAAAAGATTCTTTTTTTCGTTCTAAAAGTTTTTAAAGAAAAAAAAATATGTATCAAAATAGTTCTAGTTATAAAACAAAAAATGAAGGAACTTGAAAAAGTAAACCCCATTTTATTATTTGAATTGAGGAAGGTAAAAGTATATAAACCGAATAAAAATGTAAGAGATTCTAAAATAAATAATAAGATTATTCGCGAATCAACCATTCGAATTCGATCCATGAATTGGGCAAATTACTCACTCATAGAAAAAAAAATAAAGTATCTTGCTGATAGGACAATCACAATCAGGAATCAAATAGAACTAGAACAAATCACAAAAGACAAGAAAAAAATAGTTCTAACTTGTGATGATAAAAAATCGGAATCACAGAAACATATTTTGCAGATATTTAAAAGAAAAAAGATCCGATTTATACGTAAATTTTATTTTTTTATGAAATCATTCATTGAAAAAATATACATAGATATCTTTCTACGTATGATTACTATTTTTAGGATCAATGCACAATTTTTCTTTGAATCAACAAAAAAAATTATCACAAAATCGATTTACAACGATGAAACAAATCGAGAAGGAATTGATGAAACAGATCAAAATACAATGAACTTTATTTCGACTATAAAAAAATCGTTTTCTAATACTAATATAAGTAATAATAATTCAAATATTTATCATTATAATTATGATTTATCCTCCTTGTCCCAAGCATATGTATTTTACAAATTATCACAAACCCAATTACTTAACAAGTATCACTTGAGATCTGTACTTAAATATCCCAGTACCCATTCTTTTATTAAGAATAAAATCAAGGATTATTGTATGACACGAGGAATATTTGATTCCAAATCAAAGCAAAAGAAAATTTATAAGTCTGGAAAAAATGAATGGAAAAACTGGTTAAAGGACCATTATCAATACAATTTATCTCAGACAAAATGGTCTCGATTAGTACCTAAAAAATGGCGAAATAGAATCAACCAACGTTCTACGATTCAAAATAAGAACTCAACTAAATTTGATTCACATAAAAAAGAAAAAGACCAATTAATTCATTACATGAAACAAAATTACTATGCGTTGGCAGTGGATTCATTGACGAGTCAAAAAGAAAAATTTAAAAAACACTACAGATATTATCTTTTATCACATAAATATATGAATTATGGGAATAGGAAGGACTCATATATTTATGAATCAACATTACAAGTAAAAGGAGACCAAGAAATTCCATACAATTTCAATACACTGAAACCCGAATCATTTTATGTATTGGTAAGTATAGCTATTAGTAATTATCTAGAAAAGGAATATATTATTGCTACACATAAAAATGTGGATAGAAAATATTTTGATTGTAGAATTCTCCGTATTTGTCTTAGAAAAAATATCGACATTGAGACCTGGACCAATACGCATATCAGCACCAAAATTGAGAAAAATACTAAGACTGAAAACAAAATTTTCAAAAAATTGAAAAAAAAAGATATTTTTTCTCTTACAATTCATCAAGGAATTAAACCATCCCATCAAAAAAAACACTTTTTTGATTGGATGGGAATGAATCAAGAAAAGGTTTATTGTACCATATCAAATCTAGAACCCCGGTTCTTCCCAGAATTTGGGACACTTTTTTATGCATATAAGATTAAACCATGGATCATACCAATCAAATTACTTCTTTTTAATTTTGATTTCTATGAAAATTTTAGTCAAAATAAAAGCATCAACATAAATCAAAATAAAAAAAAAAATCTTCAGATATCATCTAATCAAAAAGAATATCTTAAATTAGAAAATTCCAACCAAGAAAAAAACGAACAACAGGGACAAGAAAATCTTGGATCAGATCTACGAAAACAAAACAAAAAAAAAAATGTTGAAGACAATTACACGGGATCAGACATTAACATTAAAAAAGGTAAAAAGAAAAAACAATCCAAGAAAAAGAAGGAAGCAGAACTAGATTTTTTTCTGAAAAAATATTTCCTTTTTCAATTAAGATGGGATGACTCCTTGAATCAAAGAATGATCAATAATATCAAGGTATATTGTTTCCTACTTAGACTGATAAATCCAAGGAAAATTGCTATATCCTCGATTCAAAGAGGAGAAATACATCTGGATGTAATGCTAATTCAGAAAGATTTAATTCTTACGGAATTGATAAAAAAGGGAGTATTGATTATCGAACCGATTCGTTTATCTATAAAAAGGGATGGAAAATTTTTTATATATCAAACCCTAGGTATTTCATTGATCGAAAAAATTAAGCACCAAACTAACAGAAAATGGATAAAAAAAAGATATGTTGATAAGAAGAATTTTGATAAATCCGTTGCAAGACACGGCAATATACTTGTGGATGGAGACAAAAGTAATTATGATTTCTTTGTTCCTGAAAATATTCTATCTCCTAGACGTCGTAGAGAATTGAGAATTATAATTTGTTTTAATTCTCGTAATTGGAATTTTGTGGATAGAAATTTAGTATTTTGCAATGAAAACAACATAATAAACTCTGGAAAATTTTTGAATGAGGACAAGCATTTTAATACTAATACTAATACAGATACAAATAAATTCATTAAATGCAAATTGTTTCTTTGGCCCAATTACCGATTAGAAGATTTAGCTTGTATGAATCGATATTGGTTTAATACCAATAATGGCAATCGTTTCAGTATGTCAAGGATATATATGTATCCACGATTCAGAATTTTTTAATAGTATATTTCCTATATATCTGTGATATTTTTCGGTAGATGAAAGCCGAAAGATATACATATACGCTGTATTACATTCTGGTACATGACACGGATCTAATGGTGTATCAACTCAATTGGATCTAGGACGAAATCGGCAGAATCTTTTTAGGTACAAAGAAATTATTCTCTTCCATAAATGTAGAAATGTATTTTCTCTTTCTTTTTTATCCAAATCAAATTTTCAATTTGATTTGGATAAAATAAAAAAAAGGAACAAATCAAAATTTTTGTGTGTACTAGATTAAAATAACTGGCATAAAGATTATTATTTTGATTTTTCCTGATCGATTCGGTAAAGTAAAATAAATCCATGGAAAAGAAAAAAAAAGATAGAAAAATTTTTTTATGATTAAAAATTCATTCATCTCAGTTATTTCACAAAAAGAAAAAGAAGAAAACAAGGGTTCTGTTGAATTTCAAGTATTAAGTTTCACCAGTAAGATACGTAGACTTACTTCACATTTGAAATTGCACAAAAGAGATTTTTTATCCCAAAGAGGTCTACGAATAATTCTGGGAAAACGTCAACGGCTCCTGGCTTATTTGTCAAAGAAAAATAGAGTCCGTTATAAGAAATTAATGGATCAGTTGGATATTCGGGAGCCAAAAACTCGTTAATTTAATCGTTTGAATTTTTTTTTTATTTGATGAACCTAGTTTTGAGGAATTCGTGGAATAATGAATTAAGGAAGAAAAAATATGACTATACCGGCTACAAAAAAAGATCTCATGATAGTCAATATGGGTCCTCACCACCCATCAATGCATGGTGTTCTTCGACTGATCGTTACTCTCGATGGTGAAGATGTTATTGATTGTGAACCCATATTGGGATATTTACACAGAGGGATGGAAAAAATAGCAGAAAACCGAACAATTATACAATATCTTCCTTATGTAACACGTTGGGATTATTTAGCTACTATGTTCACAGAGGCAATAACGGTAAATGCACCAGAACAATTGGAAAATGTTCAAGTACCTCAGAGAGCCAGTTATATCAGAGTAATTATGCTGGAGCTGAGCCGTATAGCTTCTCATTTGTTATGGCTTGGACCTTTTATGGCAGATATCGGTGCGCAGACTCCTTTTTTCTATATTTTCAGAGAGAGAGAATTGTTATATGATTTATTCGAAGCCGCCACAGGTATGCGAATGATGCATAATTATTTCCGCATCGGAGGAGTAGCTGCTGATCTACCTCATGGCTGGATAGATAAATGTTTGGATTTCTGCGATTATTCTTTAACAGGAGTTGTTGAATATCAAAAACTTATTACACGGAATCCCATTTTTTTGGAACGAGTTGAAAGAGTGGGCATTATTGGTGGAGAGGAAGCAATAAATTGGGGTTTATCAGGACCAATGTTACGAGCTTCCGGAATCCAATGGGATCTTCGTAAGGTTGATCATTATGAGTGTTACAATGAATTCGATTGGGAAGTCCAATGGCAAAAAGAAGGGGATTCATTAGCTCGTTATTTAGTACGAATAGGTGAAATGCGGGAATCCATAAAAATTATTCAACAGGCTCTAGAAGGAATTCCTGGGGGTCCCTATGAGAATTTAGAAGTCCGACGCTTTGATAGAGCAAAAAATTCCGAATGGAATGATTTTGAATATAGATTTATTAGTAAAAAACCTTCACCCAATTTTGAATTGTCGAAACAAGAACTTTATGTCAGAGTAGAAGCCCCAAAAGGAGAATTAGGAATTTATTTGATAGGGGATAATAGCATTTTCCCCTGGAGATGGAAAATTCGTCCACCCGGTTTCATCAATTTGCAAATTCTTCCTCAGCTAGTTAAAAGAATGAAATTGGCTGATATCATGACGATACTAGGTAGTATAGATATCATTATGGGAGAAGTTGATCGTTGAAATGATAATTGATACGACAGGAGTACAAGCTATCAATTCTTTTTCTACATTGGAATCCATTAAAGAAATCTATGGACTCATATGGATGTTTGTATCCATTTTTATCCTTATATTTGGAATCATAATAGGGGTACTAGTAATTGTATGGTTAGAAAGAGAAATATCTGCAACGATACAACAACGTATTGGGCCTGAATATGCTGGTCCCTTGGGAATTCTTCAAGCTCTAGCAGATGGGACTAAATTACTTTTTAAGGAGGACCTACTCCCATCTAGAGGAGATATTCGTTTGTTTAGTGTCGGACCGTCTATAGCGGTCATATCAATTCTACTAAGTTATTTAGTAATTCCTTTTGGGTACCGCCTTGTTTTAGGTGATCTAAGTATAGGTGTTTTTTTCTGGATCACCATTTCAAGTATTGCCCCTATTGGGCTTCTTATGTCAGGATATGGATCGAATAATAAATATTCTTTTTCAGGTGGTCTACGAGCTGCTGCTCAATCTATTAGTTATGAAATACCATTAACTCTATGTGTGTTATCAATATCTCTACGTGTGATTCGTTGGAACATGAACTTTAACCTCTTTCCTAGAAATAAATAAAGAAAAGAGGTTAAATGTATTGAATAGATATTTTTTTATTCATCGATGAGTTAAACCAGATAGTTATATGAGTGAAACAAAACAGCTTATAAATATAAATTTGCAGTAAGAAGAGAGAATCTCATTCCCTATGTACAAGAATGAAGTTAAAGTAAACATAAGCAGCGTAAACTGTTTACCCCAAGATTGAGATTCGTTGATTAGTCATCATATCTTGAAGCGGGTGCAAAAGATCAACTGTATGGAGTTTCCACTACTGCCTTGTATGTATTAACATACCGGGGATCAATCAAAAATCGGTGGACAGTTAGGAACACCAAGGTACACAAACGATTAGTAATGGGGATAATGTAAGGTATCAAAAAAAGAGATATTTCTGCATAAAACGAATCATAATAAGGGCTTTAAGTTGGTAGAAATGATCAAGAAGTACCTCCCTACGATTCCGATCTCGAGTATGCTCCTATTCACTGATTAAAGAAATAACTATCAAGAACGAATTAATCCTTTATTTTTTTCTAAATACCTTCTCCTGAGACAGAAGAACAGGAACAAAAGAAATGGAATGCAATAATCGAATGAATGAATAAAAATTTTTATAAAATAAAAAAAGATCTTTATTTATTCTTTCTTTCTTATATCCGTATTCATACATACGGAATTCTTATCATGATTCATGAACTAATGCCTATATATATATATATTGATAACGAATATTTTATTGAAAGATTAAGTTATTACCGAACAAAGAAAAATTATCATTATAAGGATGAGATCAATTCGAAAGCACTTTTTTTTATTATTCTAGCGGACAGAATTCCATTGGTCTAATTTGGGACTCTCCGATGTATCTTTATTCGATCTATCCTCCAAAGAGGGCGAAAATACCGAACCAGTCCTTACATTTATTTGTGGCCATAGAGGAGCCGTATGAAGCTGAAGTTTCATGTACGGTTTTGTAATAGCGATGAGAACAGTGATGTTATTATCGACTATGATTATCTAATAGTTCAAGTACAGTTGATATAGTTGAAGCACAGTCAAAATATGGTTTTTGGGGGTGGAATCTGTGGCGTCAACCTATAGGGTTTATTGTTTTTCTAATTTCTTCTCTAGCCGAATGTGAGAGATTGCCATTTGATTTACCGGAAGCAGAGGAGGAATTAGTAGCAGGTTATCAAACCGAATATTCAGGTATCAAATTTGGTTTATTTTATATTGCTTCTTACCTAAATCTATTACTTTCTTCATTATTTGTAACAGTTCTTTACTTAGGTGGGTGGAATTTTTCTATTCCGTACATATCTATTCCTGAACTTTTTGGAATAAATAAGATGGCCGGAGTTTTTGGAATGACAATTGGTATCTTTATTACATTAGCTAAAGCTTATTTGTTTCTGTTCATTCCTATCACAACAAGATGGACTTTGCCTAGGATAAGAATGGACCAACTATTAAATCTTGGATGGAAATTTCTTTTACCCATTTCTTTAGGTAATCTATTATTGACAACTTCTTCCCAACTTGTTTCACTATAAATAAGAAAATACGATAACGATATTCCAGATTCATAACCTCTTTCAAACAAGAGAAAGAAACATCAAATTATTCCTGGATATTTACAATATGTTCTCTATGGTGACTGGGTTCATGAATTATAGTCAACAAACAATACGAGCTGCAAGGTATATTGGTCAAAGTTTCGTAATTACCTTATCCCACACAAATCGTTTACCTATAACTATTCAATATCCTTATGAAAAATCGGTCACATCAGAGCGTTTCCGTGGTCGAATCCATTTTGAATTTGATAAATGTATTGCTTGTGAAGTATGTGTTCGTGTATGCCCGATAGATCTACCCGTTGTTGATTGGAGATTTGAAAGAGATATTAAAAAAAAACAATTGCTTAATTACAGTATTGATTTTGGGGTCTGTATATTTTGTGGTAATTGTGTCGAGTATTGTCCAACAAATTGTTTATCAATGACTGAAGAATATGAACTTTCTACTTCTGATCGTCACGAATTGAATTATAATCAAATTGCTTTGGGTCGGTTACCAATGTCAATAATTGGAGATTACACAATTCAAACAGTTATGAATTCTACTCAAATCAAAATAGACAAAGATAAACCCTTTGATTCAAGAACGATTACCAATTACTAAGATTTTGTTTTGATATAAAAGACCAAGCTTTTTTTATTTTGTTTGGTCAGTAACTACAAATAATAACTAATAATTTTTGATTGTTAAGAATTATTCTTTGATTTAAACTGAGAATATATTTTATTTTTCGTGATGATTTCGAAATATACAATCCCCATTACTCTTTTCTCGATAATTTTATCTATATCTACATTAATCCATATAAAAAAGTTTTAATTCAATTAGGAATGTATCATATACAAGAAAAAAAGGGGTAACCCTTTTTCCTTTCCTGGAACATTCAGTAAGGTCATGAAATATTTCGACTTATTTATTAATTTATCATTTTAATATTAATTTATCATTTTAATAATGGATTTACCTGGACCAATACATGATATTCTTGTAGTATTTTTTGGATCAGTTCTTGTATTAGGGGGTCTGGGAGTAGTATTACTTACCAATCCCATTTTTTCTGCCTTTTCGTTGGGATTGGTTCTTGTTTGTATATCCTTATTCTATATTCTATCGAATTCCTATTTTGTAGCTGCCGCACAGCTCCTTATTTATGTTGGAGCCATAAATGTCTTAATCATATTTGCTGTAATGTTCATGAATGGTTCAGAATATTCCAATGATTCCTATTTTTGGACCATTGGAGATGGGGTAACTTCGCTGGTTTGTACAAGTATTCTTTTTTCACTAATTACTATTATCCCAGATACGTCATGGTACGGAATTTTTTGGACTACAAGATCAAGCCAGATTATAGAACAGGACCTAATAAGTAACATTCAACAAATTGGGATTCATTTATCAACAGATTTTTATCTTCCGTTTGAACTCATTTCCATAATTCTTTTAGTTTCCTTGATAGGTGCAATTACTATGGCTCGTCAATAATAAATACTTAGAATTAAATTCTAAGATTTAAAAATTATAAGATTTAAAAATTCGAAATAAATAAAATAAATGGAAAGGTTTAAGGTTTTTATAAGGTTTTTATTTTTAATTAAACCCATCTATTGCCAATACCTTCTTTTATTCTGTAATCGTTCTATTCTAATCAATCGAATCGGTTGAATTGTTGTTCATATTGAAATGAATCGAGATTGATAAGGAGTTAGTCAATGATGTTCGAGCATGTACTTTTTTTGAGTGTCTATTTATTCTCTATCGGTATCTATGGATTGATCACAAGTCGAAAGATGGTTAGAGCACTTATGTGTCTTGAGCTTATACTCAATTCGGTTAATATCAATCTCGTAACATTTTCTGATATATTTGATAGTCGCCAATTAAAAGGCGACATTTTCTCAATCTTTGTTATAGCTGTTGCGGCTGCTGAAGCAGCCATTGGGCTAGCTATTGTTTCATCAATCCATCGTAACAGAAAATCAACTCGTATCAATCAATCGAATTTGTTGAATAATTAGTTATGATCATAAGATACATAATATCACATAGAATATTAATATCACATAGAATATTAATCTATTAGATATTCTATTATATTAAATATTTAATAATATAATATTAAAAAAAAGAATATTAAATACATATTATAAATAAATTGATATTTTATATTAAATTAAAATTTTTTCTAATCTAATTTCATATAATATTATTATGTTTATAATATTATTTATTATGTTTATAATATTATTATGTTATTATAATATAAATATAATATAATATTATTATGTTATTATAATATGTTATTATAATATAAATATAATATAATATAAATATAATATATATATATATATATAATATAAATATAATATATATATATATATATAATATTAGTATTGAATTAAAGTATTGAATTAATTTACTATTGAATAATAAATACTTTTGAATAATAAATACTTTGAATTAATATTGAAATATTGACCAATTTGTTGGTCAATTTGAATTCACATGTGCAACTCACATGATCATGGTTATTGAAAGAGAAATCAAAGTCTCTTGGACTTTTCTCATGAACAGATTTATAAATATATTGATTCTTAAAATTTTTATAAACCACTGCTTCGTCTGGTGTCGACAATATAAATGTATGATTCATTTATTACTAATTTTATTTTACCAGATCGAAAATTTTTATGCTCAAAACTTAAATTTATAGATCCAATGTCACATTCAGTAAAAATTTATGATACATGTATAGGGTGTACTCAATGTGTACGAGCCTGCCCCACAGATGTATTGGAAATGATACCTTGGGACGGATGTAAAGCTAAGCAAATTGCTTCCGCACCAAGAACCGAGGACTGTGTAGGTTGTAAGAGATGTGAATCCGCCTGCCCAACAGATTTTTTGAGTGTCCGTGTTTATTTATGGCATGAAACAACTCGCAGCATGGGTCTATCTTATTGATACGTTACGAAAAATTCCACTTGAATCATTTGATTCCTCTTTACCGACAAAAGCCCGTTCTCGATAAAATTTTTCGAGAACGGGCTTTTCTGGTCAAAACATATCTTATCTTGTCTTTATCACGAGTTATTTTCCTTGGTTAACAATACTTGTTGTTTTGCCGATATTCGCGGGTTCATCAATTTTCTTATTTCCTCATAGAGGAAATAAGATGTTTAGGTGGTATACGATTTGTA